AGCTTGTTGGAAAACGTGTTGTTGGACTTGATTAATCACCCTGTGTTGTTCAAAAGAAATAGTTTCATTTTTGTAATTTTCTAATTGTTTCAAAGTTGCATAAGTTGAATTAATCAAATGAAACTTTTCTCTTTCTATCTCAGAGTATCCATTCACTCGAAACTGATCTGCTTCCATTTCAACTTTCCGTAAATAATACTTGGCTTTTTCCAACGGTTCGATAGCCTCTTCGCGTATTTTGTCTGAATTTCGAATAGTATTCAAAATCCTCTGTTTTCGATTATCTAATAAATCATTTAATAAAAGTGGACTATATATTTTTTTTTCTATTCATTTCAAAAACTTCCATAATCCCCTCCCGAACCAAACATGAATCTTTCAATTCATTTGGCTCTCATGCTCAATTACTTAATACTTAATGGAGAATTCCCATATCTTTATTTATTTATAATGAGCCTATCCCTTCTTATCTGTTCATATTAAAAAAAGATCGAAAAGGACTCTTCTGAAAAATATATATGTAATTATCAGCTCAGCAAAGTTGTTTCTTTTTTTTTTTTCTTCAAATCCAAAAATTTCTATTATTTTTTTTTATACATAGGTCATTGATCCAACAGTGTATCAAATAAAACAAATAAGGAGTTGACATACCTCTTAGGTTCCAATTGTATCCAATATTCCAATAAGCGGTTCAAGTTATTTTATCGACATGAGTGTTCTATATCGAACAAAATTCCAACGATTCGTTTTGAAACCATTTATGTATTAACATACATAGTAGAAAAAATACTCTTAGGAATAGGAAAGAGTACTATGCCGCATCTGCACTTCAAATAGCTTAGCTTTAACCATGTTAATAGTTTCCGCTTATTGTATTATTGATTGATAGAGAATCGAAGTAAATTTACCAATAAATCACGAAATGCTATGGTTCTTCCATACTATTATTTATCAATTTATTCAGAAGTAATTCGCGAGATCATGCACCTTGCTTTCCTAAAATGTGCAGCTGGTTGAATACAGCCTATTCTTGAAATAAACAACTCGCACACACTCTCTTTCCAAAAAAAATCAATACACCAAACACTACACTTAGATTTATTGGATTTGTTGCTAAAATATCGGTATTAAACCCGAAACCCCCGGCAAATGGCCAGTGACTTAAAGAAACGAACGAATTGCTTATATTTTTCATATGATCTCCTCTTACTTACTAGATAAACTAAAAAAAATCGAAATAGTTCTAACCTTCACTTTTTCTTTACTATTTCGTTTTTATGTCTAAAATGATACTTCTAAAAAAAAGTTTCTGAATGAGTCGGTATGAAAATTCCTCAAATCTTTCCATGGATTCTTTTTTTTATCAACGAATAAATATAAAATATGGGGGTGATATTTTGACATAATTCAAAAAAGTAAGTAAGTAATAAGTCTCAGAAAAGAAAATACATATAAGTTTTTTTTTTATTTGTAGTTTTTTATATAGTATTAAACAAAAGGATTCGCAAATAAAAGCGCTAATGCTACAACCAATCCATAAATTGTTAAAGCTTCCATAAAAGCCAGACTAAGTAATAAAGTACCTCGTATCTTACCCTCTGCTTCGGGCTGTCTTGCGATCCCCTCTACAGCTTGGCCCGCAGCGGTACCTTGACCCACTCCGGGTCCAATAGAAGAAAGCCCTACAGCCAATCCGGCAGCAATAACGGAAGCAGCAGAAATAAGTGGATTCATGAAAAATTCCTCGCAAAAAAAAAAAAATAGTTAATGATACATACAATCAACCAACGCTAATAAAATTTATCTAGCCAGTTGAAGTAACTAAGAATTTCCGAATTGACGAAATCAGAACTACTTCGAGATTTATTCGTTTCTATCCACGGTTCTTTTTTTTTGAATTAATATGACTTTCGAACCACTCTCTAAATCTTAATATATTTTTCTTATTCTTAATTAAATCCTTTTAGTTATTCAATATTACATACAAAAAGGAAAGACTTCTAATGAAGTACCCGTATAATATAAATAAAACATTAATTTCAGTAAATTTATATAGTCAAGACCTACTATCACATATACATTACATACATTCACAAGAGTTGATTGGCTTAAGTGGAAAATATTTTTTTTTCAATCTCTTTATTTTATAAATCTCTAATGATGGCCCTCTAGTGATTCGCCTATATAAGCCGCAGCTAAAGTTGCAAAAATAAGAGCTTGAATACCACTTGTAAATAATCCAAGGAACATAACAGGTATAGGAATCACTGAAGGTACTAAAGAAACAAGAACAACAACTACTAATTCATCAGCTAATATATTGCCAAAAAGTCTAAAACTAAGTGATAGGGGTTTTGTGAAATCTTCTAAAATATTAATAGGTAAAAGGATTAGAGTTGGCTGAATGTATTTACTGAAATAACCCAATCCTTTTTTTGTAAGACCCGCATAAAAATATACCAATGAGGTGAGTAAAGCTAAAGCAACAGTAGTATTTATATCATTCGTCGGCGCAGCTAACTCTCCATGAGGTAACTGTATTATTTTCCAAGGTAAAAGAGCCCCTGACCAATTCGAAACAAAAATAAATAGAAACATAGTTCCAATAAAGGGAACCCAAGGGCCATATCCTTCTCCAATTTGAGTTTTACTCACGTCTCGAATGAATTCAAGGATATATTCGAAAAAATTCTGATCGGTAGTGGGAATGGTTTGTGGATTTCGAACAGCTAAAGTGGCTGAAACTAATAAGATAGCAATGACAACCCAAGAAGTAATAAGTACTTGAGCATGGACTTGAAAACCTACTATTTGCCAATAGAAATGTTGGCCTACTTCCACATCGGATATATTGTATAACCCCTCCTTTAGGGTATTGGTTAGGGTATTGGTGGAACATAATAGAACATCCATATTGAACAAAAATCAAACTTTCAAAATAATTATTTTGATTCAACTGCCTCTTTCTTAACTTGACTATGTGAATCATATTATTTTTTCGATTCAAGATATAGTAATTGATTCTATCTTTTTTTTTTTTTATTTAAATTTATAATATATTTATTATCTATATATTCGTTTAGTATACTCAAGGATTTCGTATAAAGCTAAAACGACCTTCACAAATTGCGAATACTAATTTGTTAAGAACTAATCGGATTGAAGCTGTAGTATCATCATTTGACGGAATCGAAATATCCGCGAGATCGGGGTCACAATTTGTATCGATAAAACAAATCGTTGGAATTCCCAAAGCAATACATTCGCGAAGAGCCGTATATTCTTCTTGCTGATCAACGATGATTACAATATCAGGCAACCCCTCCATATATTTAATTCCACCCATATATGTTTGTAAATGAAATAATTGTCTCTTCAACACAGCCGCATCCCTTTTTGGAAGGTGTTCGAGTTTCCCCATCTGTTGTTCCACTCTCAAATTCCTGAACCTATGAAGTCTCATTTCTGTAGTGTACCAATTCGTTAACATCCCACCGAGCCATTTTTTATTAACATAATGACACTGAGCTCGTATTGCAGCCCATGCTACTGAATTAGCTACTTTATTCTTTGTACCAACAATTAAAAATTGTTTTTCTCTACTTGCTGCATCAAAAACCAAATCACAAGCTTTTGATAAAAACCGAGCAGTTATAGTAAGATTTGGGATATGAATACCGTTGCGCTTTCCAGAGATATAAGGTGCCATTCTAGGATTCCATTTTCTTGTACCATGACCAAAATGAACTCCTGACTCCATCATCTCTTCCAAATTGATGTTCCAATACCTTCTTGTCATTTCTCCTCACATTTCTCTCTTTTTTTTTTTTTGTTTTTCAAAAACAAAAAAAAAAAAGAGACGAAGGACTGGAAAAAAATTGTTCCGACGGAACCTTATCTTCTACCAAAAATTAACTGTTGGTTAATTCGTTTCTATTTGGAACTGGTACAATTCGCAGAATTAGAAGGAAAAATCTATTCTTATTTTTTTTTTTTAAGAATCCTTAAATCCTATAAAATGGAAGAATCAAAAAATATTCTGTGGTAGAACAAAATATCTCCTATTTCTCCCCCGAATAGATTTGTTTTTTTTGTTTTTGAGGGTTCTAAAGGAATGTTGTTATCTTGCCTTGAACGGTGCGCAAATCCTATGAATCCAGTCCCAGCGGGTATCATACTCCCCAGAACAACATTTTCTTTCAACCCTTTCAACCAATCGATACGACCCCGGAGAGAGGCTTTTGCTAAAACTCGAGCGGTTTCTTGAAAACTCGCTTCGGATATAAAACTTTGAGTATTCAAAGCTGTTCTCGTTATTCCCAATAATATAACTTGATAACAAATGACTTCTTCAAAAGCACGCCCCGTTCGCTTCGCTCGTAACAATCCAATCAACTCTCCAGGTAAAAAAACATTAGACATTCCATCTTCGGATACCAACACTTTTGATGTTATTTGATGGACAATCATCTCTATATGTTTATTATGAATTTGAACCCCCTGAGATCGATAAATTTCTTGGATCTTTTGAACCAAAGAAATACGACTTTGTACTCTAGTTAGCTCAGCACCAATCAAAAAACCCCAAGGAATGCCAAGAATTCTTGTTATACCTTCGTTCCAACCCCTAACCCGCCTTTCCAGATTCATTGATATTGAATCAACCGAACGCACTTCTAAGACCTGTTCCACCTTTTGAAGACCCTGTGTTATATCACCAGATTTTGATTTTTCATATATAAATGTAACTAATGTATCTCCTTCGTAAAAGATTTCCCCATAATGGCCATGAACAGTTGCGCCGGGAGTGGCTAAAAAAGGCTGAGCTGCTCTTATTACTACAGAACTAATTTGAACAATTAAGACTTGGCCGGATTTTTTGTGTGGTACATTTTTTGTTATACATACATTGTCACAAATAAACTGCCCAAGATTCATTATTGTGGATGTCTCCTCACAATAATTATAGTGGAGAAAATACCAATTCAAATGGAATAGATTCCAAATTCTGTTACTGCATATACCGATATTATTATAAATTATTCCATTTTCACCTATGAAAGAAAATGTAAGCACTTCAAAATTCTTTTTTAAATTGTCAAGTTGCAAATAGTTAGTTACCAAGATCTGATTATGAGTTATGAAATAGTAAAAAAAATCCAAATTAAAAATTGGAAGGGCTATTCCGACAGGTCCCAACGAATCAATTCTGGAATTCCTTTTAATGGATTTTTTTTTATATTTTACACCGTTGAAGAAATCTGTTCGAGAACAATCCGATGATGACAAAATTATCAAAGGTTTATATTCATTATTTCTATTCAATAATGAAAACGTACGAATAGTTCCTTGATTTTGGCTAAGCGATTCTTGAATCTTTCTTGTCTTGTAATAAAAGGGATTGATATTGATGCGATCTGATCTATTATCAGAAATCAATCTTGAACCTAACGGATCATTTCTTTTTCCGGTATACGAAATAGGAGATTTCACTAAGTCAATTCTTAGAAAATTTCGCATTAAACCCTTTGCTCTTACTTCAACAAGGGAAGTATAGGCCTGTTCTATCGAAAATTCTTTTTTGTCTTGGTTCCAATTCAATTTCAATACTAAACACGTCCGAAATAATTGAATACTTATGCCAGAAAATCCTCCCAAAATGTTACCCACGATAGAATTAACAACTTGAAGTTGAACATTATCCGCTTCCTGTAACCCATCTTGCGGGAAGAGTGTTGTTAAACTTATATCCCCCGCTGTTTCAGATATGACTACAGGTCGAACCAAAACAAAAGACTTTTTCTTGGTAAATGTAATCCGTTGGGCATAAACCCAATTTTTACATTTTTTTTTGAATTCCTTGGAATTGATTTTTCCAGGTCTTGGTGATATCAAGATGTCACTGTGGCGGAATATCTTATCGATTTTTACAGTATTTATTTTTCCAGTAAAATAGATATCGCCAGAAAAAATTGTTAATTCAATTTTTTTTTTTTTCTCCACTCGTACCAATCCACATGCACTGCTTTTTCTATTTAAAGTGATTCGTGTACCTATTCCAATGATACTACTGTTTCGTACCATTATGGAAGAAGATCGAGATAAGATATGCACTTCCTCTGGAATTAAAAATAGTTTCTCTTTTTTTTTTCCTTTACTAATACTAATTTTTTTAACGTGAGACTCTAAAATAGTCTCATATTTATTAATTCCCGAATTATTTCTTTTGTATGTAGGATTGTCGAAATATGCAATAATTTTTTTTTTACGGAAAATAACATTTATGGATAGTTCAATCACTATACCCGAATGGGATATTAGTTCTTTTTCTCGTTCTGGAATTGATTGAAATGGGATGAAAAATCTGTTTTTACGCCTCTTTGCCAATAGATAAGGATTTTTGGCGAGAATGAATGTATATAGGAGATTATAACGATCCGTGTATATGATTCGATTAAGTTCTGAATAATCAGGAATGCTCTCTTCTTTTTTACCAGAAAAATGAAAACTAAAGAATTTGTGTCTCACTTGATCATTAGTCACTGATAGGTTAGAAAAAAACTTTCGTTCGACAGAACGAGAATAAACCTTCATTTGATCTTGATCCTTGTGGAGCAAAAGGGGGGCTACGGTGGATCGGCACAGACCTCCCGATAATATCCATAAATTACTTGTTTTTGGTAAGAGATGAACATTACTATATGTAAATTCAGGTGCATGGTACACATCGGTACTCCAATGCATTTCTCCCTCTAAGTCAGAAGAAATATGTTTTCGAACCCTTTCTTTTAAATTAAAAGTGGATATTCCCGAATGAATTTCAGCAATCGCCTGTTCCGATTTTACATATTGATCATTTTGAACTAAAAGAAAACTTTTTGGTGGAACCTTCACGTTATGTATAAAATCGGCACTCTCAATAATTACATACAAATCGATATAACATAGAAAAGCAGGGTGTCCGTGACGTGTACGTGTGGGATGAACCAAATACTCATTGAATTTTATTTTTCCATTAGAGGGGGCCCGTACATGTCCTGCAGTCCCCCCTGTGAATACTCCACCGGTATGAAAAGTTCGTAATGTCAGTTGAGTACCCGGCTCTCCAATAGATTGACCCGCAATAATACCTACTGCTTCTCCTAATTCGACGAGGTCACCATGAGTAGGACTCCGACCATAACATAATCGACAGATCCAAGATGTACCTCTACACGTAAAGGGGGTTCGAATAAATATTGGTTGTTCTCGAAAGGTTCTTAATCGATTGGCAAGCCCAATTCCAATATCGTGATTACGGGCGGCAATACATCGAGAACCCTTATATATATCATCTGCTAATACACGACCAATTAATGTTTGGCTAAAAATTATTTCCAGCAGCATCCCTTTTCGAGGACTCACAGAAATACTTTGTATAGTTCCGCAATCTGTTCTACGTACAACAATGTGTTGAACTACTTCAACAAGTCTGCGTGTGAGATATCCAGCATCTGATGTTCGTACAGCAGTATCGACAACTCCTTTGCGAGCTCCGTAGCAAGAAATAATATATTCTGTTAACGAAAGGCCTTCGCATAAATTACTTTGAATGGGTAAATCAATCATTTGTCCTTGGGGATCCGACATTAATCCTCTCATACCTACTAATTGATGTACCTGAGATGCATTTCCTCTAGCTCCCGAAAAAGACATTAAATGGACGGGATTAAGGGGATCAGTCATCCTAAAATTGGGATTCATTTCTTGTCGCAAATATTCACTTGTAATAGACCATATCTCAATAGATTGACGTAATTTTTCTACCGCGTGTATACTCCCAGCATGATAGTGTTTTTCCAAAATGAAACTTTGTTTTTCAGCATCTTGGATTAGCCATCCTTTCGTGGGAACTGTTAAAAGATCATCAATTCCTAATGAAATAGATGTAGCAGTAGCTTGCTGAAAACCCATAGTTTTTACTTGATCCAAGATGTGTGATGTATATGCCATTCCGAAGTGATCCAGTAATCCGTTAATAAGTCGTTTCATGGCAGTTCCATCTATTATTTTATTGTGAAAGACCAAATTGACCCCTTCTGCCATAAGTACCTCTATATTCTGCTGAGTAGGATTCAACAATGGGTTTAAGTCGGTGATTCAAAAACTTCCTTTTATCGATTGTGATTCACGTGGAAGAGGAGGAACTATGATACTAGTTGAACCATTGAGACATTAACTTTCATCGGTTGATTAGGTACCCTATGAGCAGGCCCGAGAAAATCCTTGTATGGCCTCTTCGATTTCTCTATAAAGGGAAATATGACCAATAGTAGTTCGAATGTATATACAACGAATTTCTTTTTTTACACTTCTTACTTTTAGATAGTATTGGTAAATTTCATGATAAGTACCCAAGGATTCATAATGAACTTCGATAGGAGCTTCTCTTGAAGCAATAAAGTGTTGATCTAGTCGCCACCGAAGCCACAAAAGACTATCTATATCTAAATTGCTTATTTTCTGCCGAGAAGTTCCAATTGCATCATAAGAATTAGAAAAGGAGTCTTTTTGTATATATTTAGTATCATGATTTTGATTATCAACTCTTTCATTTTCATTTTGAGAGTTATCATTTTTTAAATTCCACGGGTTATACCGATTTACACAAATAGTTCGGCTATTTCTGATCGTTAATAAATAGAGTCCAATAAGCATATCTTGAGTTGGCACAGAAATGGGATCACCAATAGCTGGAGACAAGAGATTCATATGAGAAAACATAAGGAAACGAGCCTCCGCTTGAGACTCCAAAGATAAAGGCGCATGAACAGCCATTTGATCTCCATCAAAATCTGCATTGAATCCCTTACAAACTAATGGGTGTAAACAAATAGCGCGTCCTTCCACTAAAATGGGTTGGAATGCCTGTATGCCTAATCTATGCAGAGTAGGTGCTCTATTCAGCAATACAGGATGCCCTTGCATAACTTCCTGAAGTATTTCCCATACAATGGGTTCTTTGTCCCGAATTTTACTCTTCGCAACTCCTATGTTCGAAGCAAGATGTTGTTTAATTAGACCGCGAATTACAAATATCTGGAAAAGCTCTATTGCTATTTCGCGAGGTAATCCACATTGATGTAATGAAAGTGATGGACCTACGATAATAACGGAACGTCCTGAATAATCGACTCGTTTGCCAAGTAAAGTTTCACGAAATCTTCCTTCTTTTCCTTCAATTACACCAGAAAACGACTTATAAATTTTATTATGACCATCCCGCATTGGTTGTCCACGAATTCCATTATCAAGAAGTGTATCTACGGCTTCTTGTATTAACTTCTCCTGACACATTACTAATTCCCCCGGAGTAGACCTACTTGCTATTAATAGGTCATTAAGAGTATTGTTCCGATAGATAACTCTTCTATATAGTTCATTAATATCCGAACTCATTAGTTTACCTCCATCTATTTGAATGATCGGTCTTAGTTCGGGGGGAAGAACTGGTAATAGACACAAAATCATCCATTCTGGTTCGATATTCGTTCGAATAAAATATTTCGCTAATTCCATGCGTCTAACCAAAAAATCCTTTCTTCTTCCAACCTTTCGATCTTCCCATTCATTACCTGTGAACCCCGCTTTACCTAATTCTTTCCATTCAACAAATGAATAATCTATAATAATTCGCAAATCCAGATCGGATAATTGTTCTCGGATGGCCCTTGCTCCAGTAGAGATTTCGCGATTTCGAAATGTATCGAAGCCTTGGGTAGTAAAAAAAAAGGGGATGCTATATTTCCAAGATTGAATTTCATATTCGAATGAACCTCGTAATCGTAAGAAAGTCGGTTTTTTAATTATAGACCTAGCAAAAGAAAAATTGGGATAGGATACTACTATAAGATCTCCCCCCCCCTCAAAACCGGACGTGAAAGTTTCCTCTCATCCGGCTGTAGTTATACCAAATATAGAAAGTGATTCTCGCTTTCAAACAAATCAAAAAAAACCTTCAAAATATACTTCTTACTCAAGTTTAAAACCATTTCGTTAATTCATTTTTCATTAACTTTTTTTTGACTTAATTTAGAGTTTCGAACTTATATTTTCTGAATTCTTTATTCAAAAGTACGACATAAATAAAATTTTTAAATTCTTGAGTATTCTACTTCCCTTCGAATCATGAATCCGCTTTAATTAAAGGAGTGTCTTCGAATTCAAAACGGATTTACTTGTTTATATATCGTTCTATTCGATCTTTTAGGTCCCAATATTTGAATTTTACTTCGACGATTGATTATGCTACGATGTCCTTCAAGCCTCTACGCGATAGATAGGCTCTTATAATCATGACAAATTTTCTTACTATAAAATAAAAAGAATTTGGATTGTGGAATTTTAATTTAATATTAAAAAAAAAACATAAAGAAGTTTTGTTTTCACGAAGTACAACTGGAGATTCTATTTATTTGGATTTGTTACGGAATCAACCATAGATCAATCCCCTTTTTTGGAGTATTGAATACTCCAAAATTTTGAGCTTTATATTATTTCCCCCCCAAAAGCATGTCAGAATTGGGGCATCCCAAGTGGATTGAGTGGGATGACAGTTTCTCATTTCGAATCTGTAAAATCTAGATTTCGATCAAATCACACATCGCAGTATACTAAACCTTCTAATTCTTTAATTGGTTTATCTAAAAGATTCGCAATATAACTAGGAAGACGTTTCAAATACCACACATGAGTTACTGGGCAAGCCAGTTTGATGTAGCCCATTTGATATCGTCGTGTTCTAGAATCCAAAAATTCGACTCCACATTTTGGACAAAATTTTTGGTTTTCTTTTTCATCTTCGATTATTCGAAAATTTCCACAAGCACAAATTCCGCTTTTGATAGGCCCAAAGATTCTTTCACAAAATAATCCATCTTTTTCCGGTTTATTAGTTTTATAATGAAAAGTATGGGGTTTTGTCACCTCTCCAACTCTCTCTCCGTTCGATAAGATTTTATTAGCCCAAGCGCCTATTTGTTGAGGAGAAACCGAGCCAACTCGGAGTTGTTGATGTTTATAACGATCGATCATAGAAGAAAAATAAAAATGCATTCCGATTCGATTAAACTTCCTTCCTAGTAATCCGGAAGTTCTTTTCAGATACAAGGAAATGATTCAGTTCCAGAGCTAAGGATCGTAGTTCTCGAACGAGTAATCGAAAAGATTCTGGAGCATCCTCAGGATTCGATATTGTTCTTCCAACGATGGTAGTACCAAGTGCCTCCTGCCGAGCTCTAATATGATCCGATTTATAAGTAAGCATCTCTTGTAAAATATGAGCAACCCCCAATCCTTCTAGAGCCCAAACCTCCATTTCTCCTACCCGTTGTCCCCCCCGCTTAGCCCTTCCTCTAAGGGGTTGTTGTGTAAGAAGTGCGTAATGTCCGCTGGAACGTACATGTATTTTATCATCAACTTGATGAATTAATTTTAAAATATAAGGATTTCCTATGAGAACAGGTTGTTCAAAAGAAGCACCTGTTCTTCCATCAAATATTATACTTTTTCCCGGATACTCGGGTTCAAATACCCATGGATTTACCCTTTGCCTACTGGCTTCATATAATTCAGAAAACACAAGTTTTCTCGAAGCATCTTGTTCATATCTCTCATCAAAAGCTCCTATGCGATAATGTCTGTCTAGCAGACTTCCTGCTAACCCGAGTGAGCATTCAAATATCTGTCCTACATTCATTCGTGAAGGTACCCCTAACGGGTTGAAGACCATATCAACAGGTCTTCCATCTTGCAAATAAGGCATATCTTGTCTCGGTAAAATTTTTGAAATGATACCTTTATTTCCATGCCTTCCGGCCACTTTATCGCCGACTTTTATTTTGCGTTTCTGTAAAATATATACACAAATTGTTTCTGGATTATAATGAGAACCTCTCTTTCTCCAGCCCCATCTCACATCAATAACTCGACCTCTACCACCTGTAGGTAGTTTTAGACAAGTTTCTTTTGAAGTGGAAACTGGAATGCCAAGTATAGTGCGTAATAATTTATCTTCTGGGGCATACAACAATTCTTTCGCCACCTGAGGCGTTAATTTACCTACTAAAATATCGCCCGCCTCTACCCAAGATCCCAGCATCACAATTCCTTTTTTGTCTAAATTTCGAAGTAAATGAGATTCTAAATGCGGTATTTTAGTAGTGATCTTTTCGGGACCTTGTCTTGTCACATGAGTTTTAATTTCATATTTCTGTATGTGAAAAGACGTATAAATATCTTCATATACTAAACGCTCGCTAATGAGTACTGCATCTTCAAAATTATAACCATCCCATGACATATAAGCTACTAATACGTTTTTACCCAAAGCAAGTTCACCACCAACCGTTGCAGTGTTGTCAGCCAAAATATGTCCTCTTTTAATGCATTTATCCTTCCAAACTTTTGGTTTTTGAAACATACAAGTATTTTTGTTGGAACGTTGATACATAACTAATGAAATGCTTAAAGTCTCTACACTGTCCGATAAAAGGATCTTATCAGTATCGGTATAAATGATCTTCCCCCCCCGTTCTGCTATAACGGTAACACCCGAATCTAGAGCCGCTTGCCGTTCCAACCCAGTTCCAACAATGCACCTCTCGGACCTCGAAAGCGGAACTGCCTGTCGTTGCATATTAGAACTCATTAAAGTCCGATTTGCATCATTATGCTCTAGAAAAGGAATAAGAGAAGCTCCAATAGAAAAATATTGGAAAGGAAAAATACTTCGAAGATGAACCTGTTCCCATGCAATAGTTAGAAATTCTTGACGGTATCGAGCCGGAACAACCTGTTCTTCCTGAATACTTCGATTCAATACCAAAGAATTTCCCGCCGTTACCATATAGTATTCATCCATACTTGATGATAAATAAATCATCCGTATTTTTTTTTCAGAAATTTCATAAACATAAAATAGGCTTTCTAGAGATCCCCAACGACCAATCCTCGCATAAATTGCTAACGATCCAATAAGACCAACATTTATTCCTTCAGACGTGTCAATTGGGCAAATACGTCCATAGTGACTAGGATGAATATCTCGTATTGGAAAACTAGCAGTTCGTTCTGTCAACCCCCCAGGGCCCAAATGGCTTAATTTTCTACCATGAACTATTTGTGTCAATGGATTAGTTCGATCCAAAACTTGAGATAATGGGTGTAAGCCGAAAAAAGATTCATAAGTGATTGTTAATGGAGTTGAGGTTACCAAATTCTGAGGGGTCGGTGTCCATTTATACCTAATTGATCTACATATAGTCCCTTGAACAAAATTTTCTAAACGAACCAGCGCCAATCCTAATTGATCTTGTAAGAGATCCGCTACAGAACGAATACGTTTATTTTTCAGATGATTCATATTGTCAAGGGTACTCATTCCAAGTTTCATCTCAATCAAATGATCCGCAGCTGCCAATATATCTCGTGGTAATAAAAATAAATTGTTTTGAGGTATATCAAGTTTCAGTCTCTGATTCATATTTCGTCGACCAATACTTCCTAATTCACACTTTTGTTGAAAGAATTTCTGTTGTAATTCTTTACATAAGGATTCAGAAAATACAGGATCCCCACTTATACAAAAAAATTGTTGATAAAACTCCAAAATGGAACTTTCTTTTGACCCAATTCTTCTTTTCTCCTTTTCATTTAAATTTAAAAAAGACAAGAAAATTTCGGGGTAGCAAACATTTTCTAGAATTTGTCTTAGATGCGAACCCATAGCTGATGATAGAACTAGAATAGATATTTTTTGTTTCCTACTCACACGAGCCCATATCCTTTCTTTTTTATCAATCTCTAATTCTGATCTTCCTCCCCAATCTGATATTATAGTAGCGGTATAGGCCGAAATCCCGTTATGGTCTAACTCTGACCGGTAATAAATACCTGGGCTTTGCAATATTTGATTGATCACAATTCTGTATATTCCATTTACTATAGAATTTCCCAGAGAATTCATTAGAGGAATGTTTCCAATAAAAATGGTTTGTTCTTTTATATCCCTATTGGTTTTCCAAATTAATCCTGAATATACATATAATTCAGAAGAATATGTGAGTGATTCATACACAGCATCCCTCTCTTTTATCAACGGTTCTACTAATTGATATGTTTCCACAAATAATTGAAATTCAATTTCTTGATCCGCATCTTCAATTTTTGGAAACTTATCAAGTTTTTCCATCAAGCCCTGATCAATGAACCTACAAAATCCTTCAAATTGTATCTGATTCAACCCCGGTATTGTAGACATTCCCTCATTTCCATCCCAGAGCATTGCATTTTTAATTTCCCATTTATTTTATAAAATCCCATTCCATTATAGCTCATTGTGCTAGATCGAGTCGTATAAGACTCGATCTAGCAACGGTGGAATTTTTATTCTGTTTACAGAATCACATGAAATTTTACTCAACCAACCCCCTCTATGAAATGGGCATGTATGAAATACGTATGAACGGAAGAATCAAATAAAGAGAATTTTGGACTCCAATTGAATTGGAACCTGCAACAAATACAAAAAAAAATTGATACAAAATTACTAGAAACGTAATTCTGTGCCACGTAGACTTAATGATAAGAATTAAATTATTGATAAAACAGGATTCGATCTGTTTAAAGATAATCAGAAACAATATAGACTTCGTTTTTTAGCTTAGGCATTTTTTAATAATTCTTAAAAATGTATAGAATAGAATTGAAGTCCATAACTAAACTTACGAAGGTAAGGAAGAAGGGGGTTTTAGTAGTTATTAATCCCGATATAGATATAGGTGTCGATAATATCATCTATACATCTCTCTCCGTGTTTATTTTTAGGTTTTTTCAGCCCCAGTAACGTTCTATTAAAATTTGGATTCTCTATTCAACGTCAATGAAAAATGAAAGCACAATAATTTTTTAAGATATCCGATTACCATTCCGATTACCATATAATAATTTTTAGGTTTACAT